TTGACCCCGTACCACCGAAAGGTTTGGTCGCATACTTGAAAAATAACCCAAAAAATCAAGGGAATGCTTGGATAATTGGTTTATATAAATCCTTCCTGGTTGAGACCACACATAAGAATGACATTGCCATAAATTGACAAGATAATATTTCCACTTATTCATCAGAAGAGGGGTATCCTTCGAAGACAGAATAGATTTTCCTTGATATCTAACATAATGCATAAAAGGATCCTTGAAGAACCATAAGATGGCGGCCGGAAAATCATTAACGAAGACTTCTTCTACAGGATATTTTTTTTTTTCATAGAAATGGATTCGCTCAAAAAAGATACCAGAAGAGGTTAATCGTAAATGAGAAGATTGATTACGAAGAAAAAGTAAAATGGATTCGTATTCACATACATGAGAATTATATAGGAGCAAGAATAATCGTGGATTACTTTTTGAAAAAAAAAAAATTTTTGGAGTAATAAGACTATTCCAATTATAATACTCGTGAAGAAAGAATCGTAATAAATGTAAAGAAGAGGGATCTTTCACCCAATAGCGAAGGGTTTGAACCAAGATTTCCAGATGAATGGGGTAGGGTATTAGTACATCTGATACATAATTTAAATGTGGGAATTTGTCCTCTAAAAAAGGAAATATTGAATGAATGGATCGTAAATTATAAGATTTTACGATTTCTGTCGCCTCTAAGGAAGATACTAATCGTAGGGAAAACGGAATTTCCACAATGACTGCAAATCCCTCCGACATCATTTGAGAATACAAATTTTTGTTGTACCCAAAAAATTTATTTTGGTTAGAATCATTAGCGGAAATTATCAAACGATTCTGTTGATACATTCGACTAATTAAACGTTTTATAATTAGTAAACTATATTTAGTGTCATAACCTACATTATCCAACAAAATAGATCTATTTAAACCATGATCATGAGCAAGTGCATAAATATACTCCCGAAAGATAAGTGGGTATAGGAAGTCATGTTGCTGATATCTATCTAGTTCTAAATATCCTTGAAATTCTTCCATTTTAAATTTGGACAAGAAAAGAAATAGGTGATTTATTGGGTTATCAAATGATACATAGTACGATACAGTCAAAACAAGGTATTATAGTAAGAAAATACCTCGGAACAAGTAAGACTCATCAACAGACTCTCTAGCCTCTCTTTTTCCATCTAATTGATTTATGTTCATTCTAGGGTAACAAGATGGTTAGAAGTCCTTTATTTTTTCAATCCAATCGCTCTTTTGATTTTGAAAAATCTTTATCAATATACTGCCTTCTTCTACACATTTATCTCTACCCCATAATGGGTAATAGCTAATAATTAGGACTCATAAGAAATTTATAATCCACTCATGGGAAAAGTTTTTCCCGTATTAAGCACTAATATATTTTTAACGTCTAATTAGATCGGGTAATCATTCAAAAATTAAGAACAGAAGCTCATTACTTTTTGTTTCCCTATAATTGGAACCGTAGTAAGGCTCTACCCATTTATTCACTCGACCAAATTCATTTTTTTTATTACACGACAAGAATTCAAACAATTTAAATAAGGTTTTGGACCTATTCGGTAAGAATGAAATATTCTTAGAATTATCCATTGATACGACATGCTGCTTTTTCCATTCATTCCTTTCAGGATCAGTCGTGGTCTTACAAACTCTACCGATGGTATGGACGAATCTTTTGCTTCATACAAATGTGTAAAAGATGCTAGCCGCACTTAAAAGCCGAGTACTCTACCGTTGAGTTAGCAACCCAAATAAAATAATTAGAATGTGTAGATACAATCGGAATCTCAATAAAAAAAAAAAGATTGAATTGCACAACGCAATCCAAACCAATCAAAACATTAAAATAGCAAAAATTTTTAAAATTCTAATTGATTAGATTCTGAACATAATAAAAATGAACAGATCCGATGAAAAAATTCTCAGATAAAAATAGGGATAAAGTAAAATATTTATAAATAGCTCCTTGTCTCTTATGTCATCCATTAATTCTATAGTATATATAGATTTTTATTGAGTTTAATCTTAATCAAAAAAAGACTTCTTGTATCACAGAAAATACAAGAACCCATTATTTGAATGAAATAAAAGCTATGGGACGGAGATATAAACGGATCCATTTATCCACGATCGGATTATATTTATTTGATACACTGTTGTCAATATGAATGTTGAGAAAAGAATACAAAAGAAAAAACAATTTATAAATATAACTAACAATTCCAATTTCAATCAATTAGACAATTCGAATTATAAGAAAAAATAAGAAAAAAAAAAAAACTAAGGACTTGTGTTGGATTGGCACTATATATAATCTTTCTATACAACACAACATTGATACAATATTGGTGGAAAAATAAATTAAGTAAAAAAATGAGGTTTATTCACTAAAATAAGCAAGTGAAATCCTTTGTGTTTTTTTATTTGTTTGTTCCTTAACTCATTGACAGTAATCTCAAAATTTTATATTTATAGACCCGATTACTTCATTTATTTATTATTTATTCACTTAATCTTTTTCTATCTATTTTATATATATCAATAAAATTTATATCAATAAAATATAAATAGATTTTTGTCGTTATAAAAGACACTCTTTTATAGTAACAATAATAAATTTAGTATGATATAAATAGAACAAAAGAGGAAATAGCAAAGAAACAAAAAGGTTATATAAGGCTATATACAAATCATCCACATTTTTTTTATTTCATTAATTGAATTTTATTTGTTGATTAGGGCGAAGTTCCGTAAAAACACCCGCCCTTTTTGAAATATCATGAACAGTTCCTGTAGGTTGAGCACCTTTTTCAAGGAAATATAGAATAGCAGGAACATTTAAATAGATTTGATTCTTTATCGGGTCATAAAAACCCACTTTACGAAGATCTCTTCCCTCTCGTCGGGATCGAACATCAATTGCAACGATTCGATAAATGGCTCATTGGGATAGATGAACAATACTCCCCCCCCCCTAGAAACGTATAAGAAGTTTTCTCCTCGTACGGCTCGAGAAAATTCTAAATTATGTCTATGTATAGAATCATAATATCAAATAGATCCATAAAATCATCAAATTCATTATATTATTGATTTTAGTTTAAATACTTTTTCTTAGTCTCCCCCCCCCCCCAAAAAAAAATTATTTGTATCCTCATAACTCAAGTTGAATAACTCTCAAATAACTCAAAAGAAACCTTTTAGGTATTAAATTTATTGAGTGGTCTCTAACCCTTTTTGTTTGTCTCCTTTAGAATCTATTTTGATTCTTAAATATGATCTGGTTGTTGAGACAATTGAAAACGGTATTTCCTTGTTCCAGGATCTTTATCTTTGCCTTGAATCATTGGGTTTAGACATTACTTCGGTGATCTTTAAATCGTTTCAAAACGGCAGCAACATACCATTTTTTGTGATTTCTTTCTATCAAAGAATCGTATGAATGGTTGATTCCTACGTAATACACTTTACTTTTGATTTGATCAAAAGAGTTTTACCAATTCCAACAAAATTAACTTTTTAATTTTTTCGAATTGGATCCTTTAGATTTATATATCTAAAATATACTTACGAAGTTGTTCCAATTTATTGATCGATACTAACCTTAGATTCTTGCCCTTGAGAAATTAATCAATACGTTCTACTCGAGCTCCATCGTGTACTATTTACATGGCAACACTCTCAAAAATGAGGGTTCCAGTGGAACAGAACAAATGATGTCGAGCCAAGAGCACTTTCGTTCCTATATAATATAAAAAAGTGGTGGATGTAAGAATCCACAGCTGATCATGTCCTTCAAGTCGCACGTTGCTTTCTTCCACATCGTTTTAAACGAAGTTTTACCATAACATTCCTTCAGTTTGGAACCAGTATGTAATTGATTCAATTATGGAATCGTGAATAATCATCGGTTCGGTCGGTACATAATAATCTATACTTTTTTCTTCTATACGAAGAATGGATAATGTATGACGAAGTCTCAACAAGAATTCAATCAATTTAACCCCATTGTTTATAATTTTTTTTAAAATTCTAACTAACATGAATAAATAAACACGAATAAACAAGTTATTTTGAATCTCTATCTTCAAGTAACGTGATAGGATAAATTCAACAATTTCACACTTCTTAGAGTACCAAGAACTCATAAGAAATCATTAAAAAGATTTAATTGATTGAATAGTTTCCTACCCTATATCATTATTTGCATAAGGTTTTACAGTAAGTACCATTCGCTTTTTATCATCATTAAGAGAAAGATAAATCCATATTGGATTAAACCATCAATGATTAATAAAAAAAAAGACTGATGTAAAGAAAGATTGAAGATTTAGGTTGTTATTTTTTCATATTTCATATTGTAAAATCAGTAATATTTAACAAATCAAAATTTCGTTTCATATGCGTGTTATTTGAACTCGATTAAATTTGTGAAAAAGATATGATTAATAATAATAAAAAAAAAAAAAAAGAAATTAAGAATCACATTCTATAACAATATTATACTCTTAAACGGAAGACTGGTCGAAAAGACAATCTTTATTTTGATATATTTTATTATGATATAGATTATGATATATATTTTATTTTTTATTTATTTTATAGATTAATAAAATTATAGATTAATAAAATTATCGTGGGTCAGGTATGTTCTGGGACGGAAGGATTCGAACCTCCGAATAGCGGGACCAAAACCCGTTGCCTTACCACTTGGCCACGCCCCATTTCTAGTCGACACTAATAAACACTAATATTGGTACTGGTTGTTCGTCAACTCAAGTCTAAATATCTATTATCTATAAAATAGATTACTAGAATTTTTATACATGTAGACGTAGAATTAAACAGAATTTATTGATCATTACATATAATTCAATTAAGATATTGTATGAAAGTATGGTTTATTCTATTCTCTTTTGATTTGAGAATTGAAGGATTTTTGATTGGGTGAGTTCAAATCAAAGAAAGTTTTTTGGTCTATCTTATTTTCTTTTTATTCATTTTTCTTTTCTATGAATAATAACATATTTATAATAATAAAATAATAAAAAACTCAATTTATTAATAACTCAATCAAAATAAATAAAATACAATTATCCTCAAGAACAAAATGTTTGTTATGCTTAATATATTTAGTTTGATCTGTATCTGTCTTAATTCTGCTCTTTATTCAAGTAGTTTTTTCGTCGCCAAATTGCCCGAGGCCTACGCTTTTTTAAATCCAATCGTAGATGTTATGCCAGTAATACCCCTGTTTTTTTTTCTCTTAGCCTTTGTTTGGCAAGCTGCTGTAAGTTTTCGATGATATCTTTAATTTAATAATGTCTAGACAAATTCATGATTTATTGAAAAAAAAAAAAATTCAAAGAAAAGAATTGATAAGATCAGATAAGTCTTACACCCTCAATTCAAATATTGAAATTCTTGTACAACCGCGAAAAATCTGGATCACCCCACTTTATTTCTTGGTGTCAAAATAAAAAATCAAAATAGTAGGGTATGCGGTATAAAAACGGAGAATCTATTCTCTTTTTTACTAAAAAAAATCTTGGAGATGATGTAATGCTTACTCTCAAACTATTTGTTTACACGGTAGTGATATTCTTTGTTTCTCTCTTTATTTTCGGATTCCTGTCTAATGATCCAGGACGTAATCCTGGACGTGAAGAATAAAAGATAAGGTTTTTGTTTTCCTTGCTTGATTTTAAAATGTTCTTAGTAGGATTTTATCTATTACACATTTTTAACTATTAAAAATAAAAAGAGCTCGCGAAAAATTCGAAAGAAAATACCAAGTCATCAACAAAAACGGAAAGAGAGGGATTCGAACCCTCGGTACGAAAAACTCGTACAACGGATTAGCAATCCGACGCTTTAGTCCACTCAGCCATCTCTCCTCCCAATTGAAAAAGGATAATACTATGTTACATTATAAAAAATAAGGATTGAAAGAGCCCTTCATAATATTTTTTTTTCATCCGAGAGTGCTTTTTAGTTCCACGGCCCGGCTAAGTACTGACCAGGCCGGGCCCGCCATTTATTGTTCCAACGAATCATAAATAATTTTTTTTATTTGAAAACTAAAATACTTGCTTGTTATTACGATTGGAAAAATAAAAACTCTTTAGATTTCTATGATATAGAATCAAATGATATCGAATCAAAGTGTCGTTTCTTATCTTAATTTTTTATATTTATTCTTTATTTTCTTTATTCCTTTTATTTTAGTAAAGTAAATAAATAACAAAAAGGGAACTGTGGATTCTTGCACAATCCATTTTCATGTATGTTATGGCTTAAGTAGTTTTGTCGAGACGTCTAGGTCAAAAACCTCCGGCAAAAAAACACTTGTTATTTAGTTTTAGTTATTGAATTCTCTTTTCCGAATCTCATTGGGTTCTCTGATACAACACGTAAACGCTCTAATTTTCATGATTATTTTATGATCCTATCCTTTCTTTTTACTCTTTTAACTTTTTATTACGACCCATTTTCTTGTTCGACAAAAGGTTCATTTATATACAATAATCGAATTGTAGCGGGTATAGTTTAGTGGTAAAAGTGTGATTCGTTCTATAATCCTTTATATAGTTAAGGGGTCTTTCGGTTTGATTAATATTTCATTCCGACCAAAAACTTTATTTCTTAAAAAGATTTAATCCTTTACCTCTCAATGAAAAATTCGAGGAAGAATATACATTCTCGTGATTTGTATCCAAGAATCAATTAAAAATTGAAAAATTGGATTATGAGATTACGAAACATAATTTTTTTTTTTAATTAGATCAATACTTCTAATTGAATAAGTATGAGTAAAGGATCCATGGATAAAGATAGAAAGTGGCTTTCTAATCGTAACTAAATCTTTAATTTGGAATTTGTATTACGGAAATTGAAGCAAAATGGCTATTAAACAATGACTTTGGTTTACTAGAGACATCGACAAATTGTTTTAGCTCGGTAGAAACAAAATGCTTTTCCTAAGGATTCTCTCACATAGAAATAGAGAACGAAGTAACTAGAAAGGTTGTTATAATATAATCCCCCTCTTTTCTATAGGGATCGTCTAGAAAGCGGGTTGTTCTGAATACATTCAGACAGAAAAGCTGACATAGATGTTATGGGTGGAATTTTTTTTTTCGTTCATGTCTTAATATAGGAATTTATACATCTTCCATAAAGGAGCCGAATGAAACCAAAGTTTCACGTTCAGTTTTGAATTAGAGACGTTAAAAATGATGAATCAACGTCGACTATAACCCCTAGCCTTCCAAGCTAACGATGCGGGTTCGATTCCCGCTACCCGCTTTTACTTTATTTTTTTATTAAATTAATTAAGAAATAAGAAAAAAATAGAATTAAATATTTTGAGATTTTTATTATTTTATAAAAAATTTTATGAATATAATTAATGTAATGCATCATTGACTTGAATACGGAATTCCCGGAATTGGTTCAACTATTTTTCCG